TGATCAGTTGGACTTTTGATTGAGTAAGATCTCTTTTTTCTTGTCATTGACCTCCTATCCTTGATCCTCAGGAGGTCAAATTTGATTGATGTTTGCAATTAAAATTCAAGTTAATGTGATTCGGTACAAAGTGGAATCACGCTCTGTAGGATTTGAACCTACGACATCGGGTTTTGGAGACCCGCGTTCTACCGAACTGAACTAAGAGCGCTTTCTCACGACAAGAGATACATCTGTAAAGATTCTTTTCCCAATACTTCTTAGATTGCATATAGTATTATTAAATGATACTAATGATTATGTATGCCATCCCCAATTTTAATTGATCCCATGTTACTGCCCATAAGATAAGTAATAGGTAGGGATGACAGGATTTGAACCCGTGACATTTTGTACCCAAAACAAACGCGCTACCAAACTGCGCTACATCCCTTTCAATTGTTGTACAGTGTCATTGTAGAGAATCCCTGTCTTCTTTTCCACACCGTTATTTCTTCTATCTATATACATTTCTCTTGCCATTTTTTCTTTTTGGTCTCATAACATAAATATAAATAAAATAAAAGAGTTAGAATTATGTATATATGAAATCCAAGGTGAAATACAACGTATAAAAGAATGAGTATTTATTGGCAATGCTCAGGAACAAAAAAAAAAAAAGAACGGAATGGGGCACTTACTTTTTCTTTTACTCAGGGGCAGGAGTATCTCATCTACCGGATCGTTGTACATATCCATTTTAGTTAGGGATTCCGCGTACAAATACAAGTGATCTACAACTATATATATATATATAATATATCTGATCATATATGTGTTAAATAAAGAAGGAGGATTTTCAATGCGAGATATCAAAACATACCTTTCCGTGGCGCCTGTGCTAACTACTCTATGGTTCGGTTCTTTAGCAGGTCTATTGATAGAGATCAATCGTTTATTCCCAGATGCGTTGACATTCCCCTTTTTTTCATTCTAGTTATCGATGTGGTATTATCGATGTGGTAAGGAATGAAGAAGATGTTGGCTAACAATAGCAATAAATTCTCTGTTTGTTAAAAAGCCCCTCCCTTTACTTTAGTTGAGTAGGGAAATAGAAAGAATAAAAGTGAATTAAACCTCGGCAAAACTCGGATTCGGGGTAGAATAAATAGGGGGAGAGCAGAAATAGAAATGCGGATCTAGGTTTGGATATTCAAGATTAAATAAGATACTTAAATTAAATGATACTGAAATAAAATACTGGGATTAGGAATAGTAATTGAATTGTAGTAAATAGTTGTATTACGCATTACTCTATTCTATTGATTGCAACTTGCAACGAAATCTTTCATAATTGGATTTCCAGTTAGCAACTTCTATTTTTTTCCTTTCTCCTTTCTTCTTCTTCGGATTGAAGAAGAAAGAGTTGAGGGAATCCAAAATACAAAGGAGGTTTATGCCCAAGGGTAAAAATCCCAGAGTTACGGTTATTTTGGAATGTACCAGTTGTGTCCGAAATGGTGCCAATAAGAAGAAGGAATCACCGGGCATTTCCAGATATATTACTCAAAAGAATCGACACAATACACCTGGTCGATTGGAATTGAAGAAATTCTGTCCCTATTGTTACAAACATACGATTCACGGGGAGATAAAGAAATAGATTGAATGCGTTGTGTGTGCCAATATTCGAAGGAACAGGAAGGAATTACATATAACATATCTAGGAGCAAATCAAAAGCCATTTCGGGCGGATCCGAGATGAATGAAGAAATGGTATTTTAGAGATAAGGAAGGAATAAACCATGGATAAATTCAAGCGACCCTTTCGTAAATCCAAGCGATCTTTTCGTAGGCGTTTGCCCCCAATTGGGTTGGGGGATCGAATTGATTATAGAAACATGAGTTTAATTAGTCGATTTATTAGTGAACAAGGAAAAATATTACCTAGGCGAGTGAATAGATTGACCTTGAAACAACAACGATTAATTACTATTGCTATAAAACAAGCTCGTATTTTATCTTTGTTACCTTTTCTTAATAATGAGAAACAATTTGAGAGAGCCGAGTCGATCTCTAGAACTACTGGCACTAGAACCAGAAAAAAATAGAAAGAAATAGGACTACTCTTCAATCGAATCAGAACTAAAATCATAACTCAAATTGATGTGATGCTTTGTTCGTAAAATCCGGAGCCCATATTCGATTGTCGTGTCGGAAGAAAAAAGAAAGAATGGGGGAAGAAGACCCATTTCAATAAAGAAATGGGTTCGTTCATTCCTACTACATTTAATTTTCCTTTACATTGTTATTTTTACTCCACCTTCCCGGGGGAAATTCTCCGGGAAACTCTGTTTCGTTTAAATTATTCCGTCGGACTCCTCCCAATCAATCTCCTTATTTGATGATATCATTGGATATCATGTAAAGGCAATTCCTATTTGATATAGCTATTTGTGCAAGTATTTTACGATTAAGAAGGAGCTGCCTCTTGCGCAGATCGTGTATTAATCGACTATAGGGTACCCCATTCTCGCGGGTTACTGCATTTATCCGAGTGATCCACAAACGACGAAAATCTCGCTTTTGCCTTCCTCTACCCCTATGGCTGGAAACCAAAGCCCTTATTTTCTGTTGAGTAGCAGTTCGAGTAAGTCTTGAATGAGCTCCTCGAAAGGTTGATGCAAATAAACGAATTTTTCTTCGACGCCTCCGCGCTATATATCCACGTCTAACTCTTGTCATAGTTTAAAATGAAACTTTGATTAATAAAATTTTCATGAATAACTAATTGATTTCCATTTCTTTTCTTTCAGTCATTCTTTTTCCTTCTCCTGGTCTAAACAAAACGGATTCTTCCGGTGTATAAAATAAAAATTCCGATGGCTTTTGCTACTATAACCTTCCCAACCACGATTTGTTATTTCTTACAGGCAGTTCATTTCCCTATGAATAAATAAATAGTGGGTTCCATCGTTTCTATGGTCACTTCTTAAACGGCGAGGTCCTATCTATACACCGGAGCCCTTTCCCTCATTTAATCAATGTTATTGGTAACTTGTACAGTTCACACCGTTTGGCTCTACCCATGAACTAGCCAGTAATAGGTCTTTTCACAACGAGATCTATCCATACAGTGACGGTATTTAATTATGAAGGTTGGCTAGGTAGCTGACCCTGTCAGTCCGTTCTTGCAATAGTAAGAGCACCGATAATATTTCTGCTTCTTAAATACTATTTCCCCGCTTAATGGATAACCATTCGCTACCAATGAGGAATCGCTTTTCATCCCCAATTCAAATCAAGGCGATTGGATTTGCACCAATGGAAACCATAAATTCCATACACAATAGAGATATATGATAGATCTTTTTTTTTTTATGTAGTTCTTCCATTCTACCCTATTCATTTTCATTGGTACTGGTCATTGATACTGGAAAAATGGTTTAGTTTAGGTCACAGTTCATGATCTGAACGAGTCACACATACACCCTAGTACATGTTCCTCTACGCTGAGGACATCCTCGAAGAGCAGGAGATTTCGTGACATTTCTCATTGGCTGTCTTGTGTTTCTAATAAGTTGTTTAATAGTTGGCATGCTGAATCGTATATAGAATAGGTTGGTTTAGATCAATCCTAACCTGATGATTATGAGTTACTTTCATTTGATTAGAAAATTCTACTTCGAATCATGGTTCGAATGAACCGTGATTCGAAGTAGAATTACCGATTTACACAAAATCCGCGCTATTTTCAACCGCTACAAGATCAACAATGCCATGAGCTTGGGCTTCTGTTGCTGACATAAAAACATCCCTTTCCATGTCTTCAGATACAACCCATAAAGGTTTGCCCGTTCTTTGTACATAAACTCTTGTGAGTATTTCGCGAAGTTTCAACAGTTCTTCTGCTTCCAGGATAAATTCTCCTGCTTGTGCCTCATAAAAAGAACTAGCAGGTTGGTGGATCATAACCCTGATTATAATATGTCATAATGAACGGTTCCTCCATCTCGCAAAATGGGACGAAAGGAATAAAATAAATAACAATAAAAAAGATAGAAAACCGTACAGGCAGTTTTTGTGCATTGCATACGGCTCTGCAATGGAATCTACTCTTCTCTTACATCAAAGAAAGAGATAAATAGATCTATCAGATCCAGATCGTTGGATGATCCATTTACCACCCTTCTCCTCGTAGAAAAAAAAAAAAATACTATGATGGTTCCGTTGCTTTAGATAATATATTTATCTCATCTCTCTTCTATGATTCAGCAATCCCAAAGTTTCTTTCTGGTCTGATTAAATAAGAAAAATGATCCTTTTCTCTTTTCTTTTCATGCTTAGAAATATTCAGACTCCTGGTGTGTAAGGAAAAAGGGTTGTTTGTGACGCTGAAATGGACCCCCGATAAATAACATAAGAATAAGATCAAATCGGGACTAACCTTTTGTTTCATACTACTATCTCGATACATAATCATGTTATGAAAAAACAATAATGATTTGCTCATATCGAACTAAACGTGCCATGCTATTATTACTTATATATTCCATATGGCGAAGGCATAGTCTTATTTTTTCTTCAAATCAAATAAAAACTCATTGGCGCCGAGCGTGAGGGAATGCTAGACGTTTGGTAAATTCTCCTCCGACCAGGATGAAAGATCCCATCGAAGCAGCTAATCCCATGCATATTGTATGTACGTCTGGTGGAACAATTTGCATAGCATCATAAATAGCTATTCCCGGTATTACCCATCCGCCGGGAGAATTTATAAACAAATAGAGATCCCTGGTATTATCTTCCATACTGAGATATACCATGAGACCAACAAGTTGATTCGAGATCTCGCTATCAACGCCTTGGCCTAAAAAAAGTAATCTTTCTCGATGAAGTCGGTTGATTAGGAAAAATTGTATCCCCGCGGAACCGTACACGCACCTTTCGATACATACGGTTCAAAAAGTTCGAAAAAAAAGAATCAATGTGTCGATTCCAGACCTATTCCTTTTTAGGCATTTTCCTGACAAAGGGCTTTGTTTTCATTTGCATTTTCCACGAAAATGAGTTTCGGTTTGCCCTCCTAACCTACAAAAAAGAATTCGCTGAACTTATCATCTTTTTATTGATGTATTATTTCATCGAGATCCAAATCACGATGTCATTTTCTTGTTCCTGAATGGGCCTCTTCACTTATTTTAGGTTTATGCTCTACTCCGGGTAAAGATTCGCCCGAATTCTATTTGCACATATAGGACAAATGACCCCAGTACCACTTATTTTTTTCTTACGACTTTTTTTGTTCATGCCTTCCACCAACCAAGTATTCGATGTATTCATCACATTTATTAGTGGTTTGAGATCACTCCTATGGTGTTTATTTATGATAGAAGTGGTAATCAATATTACATATACCCATTTGGTATTTTCTGAACGGAGCCTGGATACTTCATTTTATTGTTCCAAGTCAACCATAGATTATTCTAATTGATAAGATAATATTTATCCTCCAAATGAATTGATCCATTTGCACATTTCACGCTCCGAATTATTGAATTGATGATTCAATCAATCTTTCTTAGGCGAAAGAGAGTATATCTCGATCGGGGGAGAGAACGGGGAAATCCCATATGACCCAATATGTCCGACAAGTCGCACTATATGTCAACCCAAACTGCATCTTCCTCTCCAGGACTCCGAAAAGGGACTTTTGGAACACCAATGGGCATTACATTAAAGAAAACGGGGTTAAGTACTATACTTCACTTTGATGTGGAAACGTAACAATGGGTTTATTGTCCTCATGATATTTCTGTTTATCATATTTTTTTATCCATACCATAGATTGGAAGGTTCATGTAGGAAGACAGAATGAAAAAGGGAAAATTATTACGGACGGAGCGGATCCTTCGAATGATGAACAAGTATCTAAGAGATTCACTTAAAAAAAATGGGACCAATCCCCCCATTGCGTATTGGTACTTATCGGGTATAAAATAAATCTGCTTCTCTTTGTTCCTGCGAACAGAACGGAATCGTTCCATTATTACTATCACCAGCGGCACGTAATAAATGTGAACCCTTGCACCGAGATAATCCACTGAATGAGGTCCATAGCATAGTCTTTTCCAATGTGATAAAGTTACATAGTGTCTATTTTTCTTTGATGAAGGGGTATTTCCATGGGTTTGCCTTGGTATCGTGTTCATACTGTCGTATTGAATGATCCTGGTCGCTTGCTTTCTGTCCATATAATGCATACAGCTCTAGTTTCTGGTTGGGCCGGTTCCATGGCTCTATACGAATTAGCTGTTTTTGATCCCTCTGATCCCGTTCTTGATCCAATGTGGCGACAAGGTATGTTCGTTATACCCTTCATGACTCGTTTAGGAATAACCAATTCATGGGGCGGTTGGAGTATTACAGGAGGAACTATAACCAATCCGGGTATTTGGAGTTACGAAGGTGTTGCCGGGGCACACATTGTGTTTTCTGGCTTGTGCTTCTTGGCAGCTATCTGGCATTGGGTGTATTGGGATCTAGAAATATTCTGCGATGAACGTACGGGAAAACCCTCTTTGGATTTGCCCAAGATCTTTGGAATTCATTTATTTTTATCTGGGGTGGCTTGCTTTGGGTTTGGTGCATTTCATGTAACAGGTTTGTATGGCCCTGGAATATGGGTGTCTGATCCTTATGGGCTAACCGGAAAAGTGCAACCTGTAAGTCCTTCGTGGGGCGCGGAGGGTTTTGATCCTTTTGTTCCGGGGGGAATAGCTTCTCATCATATTGCAGCGGGCACCTTGGGAATATTAGCGGGTCTATTCCATCTTAGTGTCCGCCCGCCCCAACGTCTATACAAAGCATTACGTATGGGGAATATTGAAACTGTGCTTTCCAGTAGTATCGCTGCTGTGTTTTTTGCAGCGTTCGTTGTTGCTGGAACTATGTGGTATGGTTCCGCGACTACTCCGATCGAATTATTTGGTCCTACTCGTTATCAGTGGGATCAGGGATATTTCCAGCAAGAAATATATCGAAGAGTTAACGCCGGGCTAGCCGAAAATCTGAGTTTATCGGAATCTTGGTCTAAAATTCCCGATAAACTAGCTTTTTATGATTACATCGGTAATAATCCGGCGAAAGGAGGATTGTTCAGAGCCGGCTCAATGGACAACGGAGATGGAATAGCTGTTGGGTGGTTAGGACACCCTATCTTTAGAGATAAAGAGGGGCATGAACTTTTTGTACGTCGTATGCCTACCTTCTTTGAAACATTTCCGGTAGTTTTGGTAGATGGAGACGGAATTGTGAGAGCCGATGTTCCTTTTAGAAGGGCAGAATCAAAGTATAGTGTCGAACAAGTGGGTGTAACTGTTGAGTTCTATGGTGGTGAACTCGATGGAGTCAGTTATAATGATCCTGCTACTGTGAAAAAATATGCTAGACGTGCCCAGTTGGGTGAAATTTTTGAATTGGATCGCGCTACTTTGAAATCCGATGGTGTTTTTCGTAGTAGTCCAAGGGGTTGGTTCACTTTTGGACATGCTTCGTTTGCTTTGCTTTTCTTTTTCGGCCACATTTGGCATGGTGCTAGAACCTTGTTCAGAGATGTTTTTGCTGGTATCGACCCAGATTTAGATGCTCAAGTGGAATTTGGAGCCTTCCAGAAACTAGGAGATCCAACTACAAGGAGACAAGTAGTCTGATACAACATTTCTCTCGTATGTCTAGCCTATGTTTCATTTTTATTTTATATAGGGTACCGGAGAAATATTGATTCGAATCATCACCTATTACTCTTGACCTTCACTTGTCTGGGAAATGATCCCAAATGAACAGGTATGGAAGCTATAATTGTAAAACACGATCGAATCTATGGAAGCATTGGTTTATACATTCCTGCTGGTCTCGACTCTAGGGATAATTTTTTTTGCTATCTTTTTTCGAGAACCGCCTAAGGTTCCGAATAAAAAGATGAAATGATTTTTCATTATCTCAATTGAAATGATGACCCTCCCAATAGGGAGGGTCACCATTTCAGCTAGTCCCCGTGTTCCTCAAACGGATCTCTTAGTTGTTGAGAGGGTTGCCCAAAGGCGGTATATAAGGCATACCCAGTAAAGCTTACAAGTAAACCAGATATGGAGATGGCGACTAGAGTTGCAGTTTCCATTATTAAGTAATTTCAAGACCACGATGGATCTACGATAAGATAGTTTATTTACAACGGAATCGTATACAAAGTCAACAGATCTCAAATAATGCATGCAATAGGATTTATGGCTACACAAACCATTGAGGGTAGTTCCAGATCTGGGCCAAGACGAACTATTATAGGCGATTTATTAAAACCATTGAATTCGGAATATGGTAAAGTAGCTCCTGGATGGGGAACTACACCCTTTATGGGTGTCGCAATGGCTCTATTTGCAGTATTCCTATCTATTATTTTGGAGATTTATAACTCTTCTGTTTTACTGGATGGGATTTCATTAAGTTAGGTCCAGAAGAACGGGTAAGTCCTAACTTTCAAAAAAAAGAATCACTTAGGATTCGGATTTCTAGGTCATCTCATTCTGTTTGGTAGTTCGACCGTGGAATTCTTTTGTTTCGGTATTTCCGGAATATGAGTGTGTGACTTGTTATACCTATTGATAATACAGAGAATAAGTCTGTCATCTCGTCAAGGGAGATGGTTCTAGCCCGTCAGATAGTCAGTCTAGTATCTGGAGCACGGACTATATGGAATAGATCAAGAACTATTTGAACTATGATTCATACCTACTATTCATACCTCGTGACCGGCCTCCAATTATTTTCAATTAACTTTTTAACGAAGTGTTTCATAAATCGAACCACCTTTTTCCTTCAGAATCATGCTTAGTTTGAGCTGAGCGAGGGACAGGACAAATATTTCTATGGATTCTTAGTTATTATATCTGTTCATTGAATAAGTGAAGTGATGATCAAACGAAGGGGTTCCTACTCAGAGAACTTTTTGGTTCTGTTTTGTTCTTTGTTGAATCATCGTGGTTCTAGTAGGAATCTGAGGTTTCAATTGATTCATAGGGTCTCAACAAGATAATTCCTATCAATAGTAAATTCGTATGTATTACGTATAAACAACAAATAGGGTAAGAGAGCATTCAAAAGGCCTGTAACAATCAACATAGGATGAGCCAACTTGATATTTTGGCGCTATCATCACAAAGAAGAGATTTAGGTTTTGGTTCCTTCATTTTTTGGGGAAAGATTGAATCAAGTGAAGTGTCTAAAAGGTTTCAAATCTTTCTTTTCTATTGCACGTTGCAACCAGAACCAGTATTGGGGTGTTTTCGCTTGAGCCGTACGAGACGAAATTCTCATATACGGTTCTCAGAGGGGGTCCCTTTGGTTCACCTATCTCAATAAAGTATATGATTGGTTCGAGGAGCGTCTCGAGATTCAAGCGATTGCAGATGATATAACTAGTAAATATGTTCCTCCTCATGTCAATATATTTCATTGTCTAGGAGGGATCACACTTACTTGCTTTTTAGTACAAGTAGCTACAGGTTTTGCTATGACTTTTTACTATCGCCCGACCGTCACAGAAGCTTTTGCCTCTGTTCAATACATAATGACTGAAGCCAACTTCGGTTGGTTAATCCGATCAGTTCATCGATGGTCAGCAAGTATGATGGTTCTAATGATGATCCTGCACGTATTTCGTGTTTATCTCACAGGCGGTTTTAAGAAACCACGCGAATTGACGTGGGTTACGGGTGTAGTTCTGGCTGTATTGACTGCATCCTTTGGTGTAACTGGTTATTCTTTACCTTGGGACCAAATTGGTTATTGGGCAGTCAAAATTGTAACTGGCGTACCCGAGGCTATCCCTGTAGTGGGATCGCCTTTGGTAGAGTTATTACGCGGAAGTGCTAGCGTGGGTCAATCCACTTTGACCCGTTTTTATAGTTTACACACTTTTGTATTACCTCTTCTTACTGCCGTATTTATGTTAATGCACTTCTCA